CAAACCGTCACCCATTAATACAACGCCAACATTGTTTGATTCCAAATTCAGAGCAATGCCTATTGTACCCTCTTCAAATTCTACTAATTCCCCTGCCATTACTTCATCAAGACCATGAATACGAGCAATGCCATCGCCTACTTGAAGTACGGTGCCGGTATTCACAATCGTGACTTCTCGATTATATTGTTCAATACGTTCACGAATAATATTACTAATTTCGTCGGCTCGAATGGTTACCATTAGTGTCTCTTAATTCTTTTTCGAAAACAAAGGGAGAAAAAAAAAAAAAAAAAAATAATGCCTACAGTAAAAAGTAAAAGGGCTAATCAGTTATTTCTTTCATGGCCCCGAGCATACCAATATTAGCACTGATGGTGCGTAAATGTAACTCGCTGTTCGAACAACTATTCAGAGTTCCTAGAGCTCCTTGTAAGGCTTGTTGGAAAACTCGCTGTCGGACCTGATTAATTGCTCTTTGTTGTTCAAAATGAATGGTTTCATTTTTGTAATTTTCTAATCGTTCCAAATTCTCATAAGTGGCATTAATCAAATTCTGTTTTTCTCGTTCTATCTCAGAGTATCCATTCACTCGAAACTCATCTGCTTCCATTTCCACTTTCCGTAAGCGAGCCCGGGCTTTTTCGAGCTGCTCAATAGCTCCTCCGCGTAGTTCTTCTGAATTTCGAATAGTACTCAGAATCCTCTGTTTTCGATTATCTAATAAATCACTTAATGAAAGTAGATTATTTTCCCATTCATTTCACAACTTCACTTCCATGATCTCTTCCCGAACCAAACATGAATCTTTCGATTCATTTGGCTCTCACGCTCAGTTACTTATGTTATGAGCATTCCCATATCTTTTAATGTAATGAGCCTACCCTCTCTTCTCTGTTCGTATTCCAAGATATGGAAACTGATACAAGACCAGAATATTCAGAGGACTCTTCCGACCAGACAAAAAAAATCTGTAATTGTCAGCAAAGTTGTTTTTTTTTCTTCAAATCCAAAAAATTCTTCTTATTTTATACATAGGTCGTCGATTCAGCATTGGATAAAAAAAGGGCGAGACACCCATTTTTCCAGTAAATGGTTCAAATCATTTTATCGATATGAGTGTTCTATATCGGATAAATTGCCAACTATTCATTTTGAAACCATCTCCGTACTAACGTAGTGGTAGAAAGAGTACCATGTTGTGCCTGGACTTCAGGCGGTTTAGCTTTAACCATGTTAATGGTCCCACATTATTGGTTGATAGAGAATCAAAGTTGATTTACCAATGAGTCACGAAATGCTATGGTTCTTACATATGATTTCTGAATTTATTCAGAAGTAATTCGTCGAGATCGTGCACCTTTCTTCCCTATTTATAAATAAAAAAAAAAAAGAAAGTGCAGCCGGTTGGATCCAGCCTATTCTTGAAATACACAACTCGCACACACTCCCTTTCCAAAAAAGATCAATACACCAAGCACTACACTTAGATTTATTAGATTTGTTGCTAAAATATCGGTATTCAACCCGAAACTCCCGGCGGATGGCCAGTAACCCAAGGAAACGAAAGAATCGGTTACATTTTTCATATGCTCTCCTCTTATAGATAGGACTAACAAAATCGAACAGAGTTCTTTTTGTATCACTTCGTCCCGTTTTTTTATTATTGATTTCTTTTTTTTTATTAATTGACTTATTTTAAATATGAATATATTCATTTCATTTGAAATCATTTTCAAATTTCAAAAATGGATTCTTTATTATTATTTTATTTCAATTGAAGTTCCCAATAAGATACTTATTAGGTCCCCGGTTTCATGTCAATTGCGAAATACCTGCAACGCTTCCTAAAAGTCAAAAGGGGTTTCCATTAAATTAAGGACGGGAAGTGAGAAAGCGAGTGGATCTACTAATTCCTCATCCTCAAATCAGACCTTCCCCGGAGTATTGTCTCAACGAAGAAGTGGAGTGAAGTTTTGATATAATTCGAAGAAGCAAGCGGTAAGTCGACGGCAATAAAATAAGAAAAGAAGTACGTATTTTCACGTTTATAGAATAGGATTAAACAAAAGGATTCGCAAATAAAAGCGCTAATGCCACGACCAGTCCGTAAATTGTTAAAGCTTCCATAAAAGCCAGACTAAGCAATAAAGTACCTCGTATTTTACCCTCTGCTTCTGGTTGTCTCGCGATACCTTCTACGGCTTGGCCCGCAGCAGTACCTTGACCAACTCCAGGTCCAATAGAAGCAAGCCCTACGGCCAATCCAGCAGCAATAACGGAAGCGGCAGAAATCAGTGGATTCATGGTAAGTTCCTCGCACCAAAATAAAGAAATGGTTAATGATACAATCAACCAATGAATTATTACTTATTATTCCATCACTAAGATCCACCCGATCAAAGTAACTAAGAACTCCGAATTGAAGTGATGATATACTGAATCATCAGAACTACTTCGATATCTCGTTTTTAGTTCCTATCCATGGAGTCTTTGGAAA